TTTGATTTTAATATACAAAAAAGTATCTTCCACTTTCCTACCAAATCTCTCTTTATTCTGGCACATAAATGAAGGGATCGAAGAGATTATGGCAGATTATGTTCACCAAGAAATGACCCGAAATTGGATCTTGGTCTATTTGAGATTGTTCTTTTTAATCGTAATCAAAGATGGTTTCTTCTCTCTCGTTTCTTTTCTGAACAAATCGAAGAACCTAATGGATTGAACTCATCCTTGGCTGCTACGAAACATATCGGCCTTGCGTTTCGGAAAAAGCGTTCTGTTCTGAAATTGAGCCTAAGACTGAGAGCAAGGAATCTCGTCTTACCGTTTCCTTCACGCTCCCGTTGGTCGCCCCTCACTCGGAGAAATCTTTGGTTTGATTCATGGCCGGAGTCAAGACAGAGATCGACCCGAAGGGAACAGCAAGCTACGGCTGAAAAGGCAAGCCCCGAAAACTCCAGTACGCTCCTGCACACGTAGGCGTCGAAAACCTCCGTTTTCTAGGAAGTGAATGGAAGAAATGAGAATGTGCCGCTATCTAGTCTATGAAGCAGAAGTAAGTAGAAAGCTTTAAAATGAAATACTACGCTTCTTTGAATTTTTCAATCCCTACTTCCACAAGCAGAAGTCCTTAACCCAGCAAGTTCCGAGATCAGATCGTAGAATAGAAAGTCTTCCTAGCGCGGAAAGGCTGTTTAAGCGCTTAACTCCTAGTAGTGCACTCGCTGCCTTAATAAATAGGTCAAAAATCAGGCTTCTTTCTTCTTTCAAGAGAAAGAAAAAGAGAATGTTAACAGTTCAAACTCCAACTTCAGACCCTCAAAAAAGGCTCTCAACCTTCACTTCATTCCATCCAGCCAACCTTTCAAAAAGATTGCGGACTCGCGCCATCGGCGCCACTGTCTCTTCCAAAGATGGAATCATTTATGCCCTAGCAGGTTTGCCGCGGACTCTTAAAAAGATAGAAACGGGGGTGTCCCCTGTCTTTATCCTAGAGTTATAAGCAAACACTATTCTAAAGTCTTAATCTAGGCTTTCCCTTGGTTTCTATAGAGCAAGTAGAGGAAAAAGCCCTTTCTTTTTCAACTATTCTTGCGGCGGGTTCAGTCATTCTGAAAGCGGAGTCTTTGTCTACTATTCGCTGGTAAACCTCTGCAGAATCTTCTGTAGGCTGATGACTCTTTTTACAGGATTCCTCGTAAAAAACTAGCCCGGAGTGGCACCTTTAGCTTTAGCTCTGCTCTAAAAATAGTAAGTAAAGACTTCGCTTCGAGACACTCAGTCTTTCCCCTAAGATTGGATTTAGGGAACTTAGTCCTTGGGGGGGGGAATGCCACAGGTCTTGGCTGTCTTTCAAAAATAAGATAAGATGCCATCGGCCTTGACTTTGTTTCGCGCTTTCAACAGCCAACTGGCACCAAAACAGGCGAAAAGTCACTTTTTGGTTTTCTTCTGCCTAGCTCTCTGAAAACAACGCTCGGCATGTGTTTTTCATATGAACTTTGGAGATTAATTTCTTCCAATTCGCCGGTTTCATCAATGAATTGTGCCATGGATGGCATTGGTGGAAGCTTGCAGGCTCTCCTTTCTTTGACGCATAAAGACTTGTTTTAAGATAGGAGAATGTTTAGGAGTTAGCTAGGGAAAGACGAGAATCAGCTTAACGTAGACTCTTCCTCTTTTGCAGCCTATTTGTACTTTGTTTGAATTGCCCTGTGAAGCATCTGGAGTTGGAGGGGTTCACCTTGATGGGGTTCCATTTCGTAGAGCTCGGGATGGAAAACCAATAGAAATGACTATACGATTTCGGTCCCTTTATCAGGTTGGGTTGTCACATCCACGTTGGCTATTGTTGGCGAAACAAATCCGAAGTTTATGGAAGGATCCCTAATGCCATGGATTTTGGAAGGGAAGTTTCATTTTGAAGAGTGGGCATAAGAGGTCTTGGAGTCGGCATTAGCCCCGTTGTTGGAGGAAGGCACTACCTAATAGTAGGTAGTTGTTAAGTAGCTCTTCTTAGTTCGAGTCGGTGCCGGTAGCTGTAAACTCTTCTTTCTCGATGGGAATCATAGCCCTATCGTAGCCAAGTCAATGGACTTTCCTTTCTTGCTTGAATAAACTTCCTAAACCTCTTCCTGCTCATTGACTATTGGGATAACTTGAATATTACTATGTTAAGGTTTCAGATAACCCGGCTAAGGCCTCCCATTAGTGATTTCATACCAGTTGAAGGACCCACGAGGCGGTAACTAGAAGGGAGGAGTGAATACCCGGGGATTTGTAATAGGAGCAATTCCGTAGCTACCTTTCAACATATACTTTTTTTTATAGTATATCAAATCCTACGCAATCCCAAACTCCTAACATGCCTTTTTAACGCATCTCTAGAAATGAGTTTGGTCAAAGGGTCAGCAACCATTTCATAGGTGGAGATATACTTCATAACCAAATGAAGTGAAGTCGGGTGTCAATGTTCGTTTTTTTTTCTACCACGGAACTTGAGATCCTTTGCATAAGCTATTGCAGCCGTGTTATCACAATAGATCACAACGGCCTTATCCATATATATGTCCCGGAATGTCCAAACTTTGCAAGAATCTCCTTAACCATATATATAGCCTCCATCACTGCAACTGAGCAGGCTACAAACTCAGATTCCATCATGGATAAGGATTTCCTTCTTTCTTACTACACCACGTAATGGCTCCTCCGCCAAGTATGAAGGTGTAGCCAGAAGTGGCTTTTCGTTCATCCCTATCAGCAGACCCATCTGAATCACTATATCCAGTCAACTGAGATTTCCACCTTGGTAGCACAAAGCTAGTTTTTTAGTTCCGTTTGATATCGAAATTTCCTCTTTACTGCAGCTCAATGAGCACTTTCTGGATGACTCTGATATCGGCTAACCATCCCAACTGCGAAGCACATGTCGGGTCGAGTACACAACATAGCATACATCAGACCAGACTACCGACTGCGCTTGCTATACCTCCTGCAGTCCCTTGCTTTTCGCCACATTCAAGCTTAGGAAAGAAAGTAAAGATTGTATCGTCTCTAGGTACCAATAGACTGAAATGGGGCATTCTGTCCATCTAAGAGTCTATTCTAGCAAACCAAGGGAGACCCAAGCAGCTTATTTGTCCTAACAGGGGATTCATTCGTGAAACCTGTTCTGGCATATGCCTCTTCCTTCTTTCAAAGATCGGATTCAATAGCTGTGGATTCTGTGCATCCATTCTAAGATCTGACATGAAGTATGTGAGTTGCTTCTTCCTTTAGATTAGAGCTCGCTCTCTCAGTCCACTAGAAAGACAAGCCATAGAGGCAAGTCTAAGTGCAGTTCCTATTGAGTCAGATTTTGCTAATATGGGCATTAGGGGATCCCTTTCATACTTAAGATCTTGATATACATATTGGCAGTTCAGTTCCTCTAGCATCTGATTGTGGGCATCTTTCTAATAGTCCCCTGCTCGTACATTCACAAGGGAAGTTGTCCTTCAAAGAGCCAAGTCAGTAGACTTGCCTTCTTTCACAACCGGGTCTGTAACAGCTGATTCTCTTCCTCCAAGCAGGAATAGTATAGCGCAGAAAAAAAAGTAATCAGGAAAGTCAGTCAGCTTGGTCAATTCCTTTGAATCACGAAATCAAGCAAGACAGGCATTTCCTTAACTATTCTCCGCCAGCGAGTGCTAGTTTCCTACCAGTTACCAGCTATCTAGTTGAAGTGCTTCTTTCTGCGCCTTTTTCAGGTAGGAGTCAAGCAAGGCAGTTTTCAAGCCAGCTAGGACTAGAGCAAAGCAAGGGAAGCCAGCTGGTGAGGTAAATCCAGCAAGCCGGTAAGAGATGGAATTTTAAATATACTAATAATAACTTAACTTAAGAGACTCTATTTTCTCTTTTACAGCTTCTCCAATTGAGTCTTTTTTCCAGTTAAAGAAAGTGTGCTTTTGGAATCACTCAACCTTTCGATCAACACAGGGGGGCGAGGTTCTCGATTGCAGTCTTGGAAGGGCTGGCTTACTTATAAGTTCTTATTTTAGGGCAGGCAGGGATAAAGGAAGGTATGCTTCTTACCTGGACAATTTCTTTCTTCCCCTTAGGTCCATAGAGAATAGATAGATTTTTTCTTTACACTATATATCTATATCTTTCCTTAGGCGGGAATAAGCCCATATAATAGGTCAAAGGCGGCTAGGACTCGGTATTTGGGGGATGAGGGCTTGCCCATCTTCATTGCTATTACAACATTGGCCTCCTTCTGTGCTCATGTGGGCAGCATGCGCTAAGGCCTTGGTGAGATGCCTTCCTCCATTGATGGATGATGGGGGTTAACTATCAAATGGGACTTGATTCAGTGACTTCCTTTTCGAATTCTAACAAGCTTCCTTCGTCACCCTATGGTCGAGTCATTTTCCCTTATTCTAGTGAACAAGCATAGAACCTTGACTTTGAATTACAATCAATAGAAAGAGAGATGCGATCGGCTATATCTTTCAATGGATTTATGAGTAAAGTCAGGCTTCCTTCTATCATTTGGTATACCCAAGCCCAGTCTCTCTTGCACATCCGGTCTTAGCCCCGCACCCAATCCCTACGGTTGATAGGCGCACCGATTCCATTCATGATTAGAATTAGTAGGGATAGGGCCTGCCTATCCGCCCATGCCGGTAGTTTAGTTCACTCGCTTGCACTGGTTGGGGTTACTTGATCGAAGGAATAGAACACTTTACTTTAATACCAATCAAAGTACCCGATCCTTTAGCGAGAATCAATAAAAAGAGATGGGCGAGCGCAGACTCCTTTCTGAGGATCGAAAGGACTTATTCTAGCATGCCCATTCAAGTCCCAGCAAATGCCCGTGCTTCTTTTGGACTTATGCCTTGCCTGTGCTCTATCATTCATTCCCAAAAGCCCATCCAAAGGCTCCTGGCTCGAGAAGAAGGGCTCCTATCCCTCATAGCCCAAGGAAGGGCAGTAGCTTGATTACTTGACTGCCAGTTCCAATGTCACCTCGTTCTATCTATCTTCCATCCGTTACCTTGTTCTTCTTGCCACTGGGGCTTCCACCTTTCCATCATTTCCTGCGATCGAGCTAGCTTAACATCCTTATTAAATTGAAGCATGATGCTGCTATTCTGCTCGGCACATTTCTTAGGGATTTTCCCTTGGTCAAGTAAAGGACCAGGTACTTTAGTACAGAGGTATTACATAGCTCCGTGACCACAGACTGAATCATGAGCTAGGAGGAGTACGAGTGATTAGCGGGAATGTTCGATTGCTCGTTCGCTAAAGTCCTGTCTGCCTGCCTGTTGATTCAGTACGTTCCTATCCCCTTGGGGAGTTTGATCAATCTTCCTCACCCCTAATGGTTTAGATTGAGCAGCCAGGTGGGGGAGAAAGCGGCCGTTGCACTGATAGGAGTGTAATCTAATTGAATCTATCTATCTTTCCTGTCCTTGAGGAACTGGTTAAAGAGCTTAGGCAAGACTTGGCCTACGTGGAGTAGACCTCACTCGCTCTTTGGCTCGCTCCTCGCTTTTGTTCAATTATAAAAAAATAACAAGCAAGTTTGATGGAGATTTGTAGCATCATTCAAGTAAATACAGATTGAGATCGTAGAAACATGAGCTTGTGATATAGCTACACCTAATTCCGGACCGGTTAATGCAAGAACTATAAATAAAGGACCAAGATCTCCTATGAAATAGAAAAGATCATTCATACATAGCATAGTCCAAGCGGACCCACTTAAAATCTTTACTGAACTATGACCGGCCATCATATTAGCAAATAAACGTATTCCTGAGCTTAATGCGCGAAAACAATGAGGGATTAGCTCAAGGAGTACTAAAAAAGGTGCTAACGGCAGTGGGACTCCTGCGGGTAATGAGAAGCTTAAAAAATGAAGCCCATTTCTTTGAAATCCCACTATAGTAATGCCAATAAAAATAGAAAATGAGAGACCCAAAGTAATGAGAAAATGACTTGTAACTGTGAAGCTATAAGGTATCATACCCTGGGGATTACAAAATAACGAAAAAGTAAAAGTGACCGAGATGCAAGGGAAAAACGGTTGTTTAACATTTCCGGAAAGACCACCTATTTGTTCGTTTACCAGGTTCGGCACGAAATCATAAATAAGCTCTACCAAGGATTGCCAAGCATTTGGTACTGAGTTTCCTCCTCCCTTTTTAGTAACAAAATGAACCAGCAGTAAGACCAAACTGAGAGTGAGCAGCATAAACAAAGATGGATTTGTGAATGAGAAATACAAGTCACCTATATTCATAGGAATCAATGGGATTATTTCAAATTGATCCAGGGGGCTGTTGGGCGTAATCGTAAGAAACACTTTTCATTTCATCCCTTCCGCTTCTTGCTCTAAAAAAAAGGAAGAAAGACTTGTCGGAAATCGCCAGTGGTTGTTTCCACCAGGAAAGGCATGGGAGAAAGAAAATGAGCCAAGCCCGAGCTCAAAACGTGGGAAGATCTGACGGTCTACCTAGGAATGCCCTCTAAATTCTATTCTATATATATATATATATATAGGAAATTCATGCGCACTTCGACTTCGTGCATCGCATTAAATCTTTCTTACTTAGTCAATTTTAAGAATTCATCAATGAAGATGACGTCGATTTTCTGAACCCATTCTCGAAACTCTCTTATTACGTAATTTCGACCTTCTGATCTAACTTATGAAGAGAGATTAGTGAAAAAACAGCTAAGTGCACACTCACTATATCCGCACTAACATCCAAAGGAAAGAACAAATTCATCCCAAAGCTCGGACCCAAGCGCGAGGGAGTGAAGATTCATATCCCACGGTGTGCTCGGATGGTTCCGCTCAGTGCTCGGAAATGGGATCTGTTCCGCTTACTCTCATGGTAAAGCCTTTACCATCCGGGTCTCACTAATCCCGGTTGCAAACAGACCAATAGTCAATAGGAAGCCTATTTGACTCAACATAGGTCTCATCTGACATTCTTGCTGGATCAGCTATTGAGGGATAAACATCCTTCCTTCAGGCGCTCTCTAGTGCTAATCATCCGGCCTGCTGCCTTCTTTCGGGTGATCGATTGACTCACTATCCCTATCTTGCTTTGAAAGCTTGGAATCAGTGTCCGACTTTGTCTTTCTTTCTTTCGATATGATGAGTAAGGTGGCTGCGCTTCATACGGTCAACGGGCGTCGACGAGGGAATCAGAATTCTTTTTTAGGATGGTGGGTTGTCTTTCCTTGGATCCGTTCTTCAGCGGAGAATCCATCAAAAAATTCATTGCTTACGGGCCCCATTTTGGAACTAGTTTAGTTTATATAAAAAATACTGTTATATATATATTCTATATTGAACCACTTACATAAAATATCTTCAAATAAAACCTTCGTCACCTATTATACAGCTGTCTGACTCAAATCTAGTTTCTAGTAAAGCATATATAGCCTGAGTTTGTGAGCAGCCCAAGCGAGTGCGCAGCACGTTTGTTCTAGCGCTGCATATCTAGTCTCATAATCGGTGAACTTCTTGCTCAAGTAGTAATGGCCTGCTCTTTTCCGTTGGGATTCTGCTGTCCCAATATGCACCCCATCGATGTTTCCAGCACTGTGAGATACATGATGAGCAGATGCCCCGGTGTTGGTGGTACCAAGACTGGAGGACTCTTCAAGTACTCTTTGATGCGGTCGAAGGCACGTTGGCAGTCGTCATTCCATTCCCCTTAGTCGTAGGTGCTCGTTCTATTCTAAGTCATTCCACGCTCAAACCTCTAATCCACTCTTTCACCAGCTAATCCATAAGGAAGTTGACTTTGAAGGGAAGTCATTTATGAATGGCATGGCATTTTATAAGTAAGAAAGCATCCAAGAATGATCTGAGCTGAGGGGATAAGACTTCCTTCTGAATGTTGTCTTTTTATCAGCTCCGATAATATCATCTGTCTCCGTTTGTGCTGCTTTACTTCCTTGTTCTTAGAGTTGAGTGCTCCGAGGGTGAGGTTCACGAACGTTATTGGCCAAGGAAAGGAAGAAGCTTTTCCGGACTGAGCTTGTAGCCTTTTGATTAGCTGCATCTCATTGCATTGTAGCACCTGAGATTCTCTATTCTATTATAGTAGTAAAGGTGTGGGTTTCCTTGACCAGGTCGGGTATATCTCTTTTTATTGTCTGAGATCCCCCTCCTTGGGGTTCTTCTTTGTCCTTTTCGGTTTGTGATCTCGGTTATCGACCACCTTCCATCTTTTCGATATAGCTCTTGTTTGTATTAACGAAATGCGCCTATCAGTGGAGCTAGGGTTTGGTGTAGTTCTCTTCTTAACTTAATAGGTGATACTTGTTTGTTCTAACGTAGCTCCCCGTTTGTAGCTTTTCTAGACTTTCTCTTTTCGCTTTTGTGTTTCCTTCTCTCACGGGTAAGAAGTGTAAAAGTCTTCCTCGTTCTTGTCTGATTAGGCTAGGTCTTTTTCCTTTTAGGAGTGAGGAAGGCATAGATCACTAAAGGAAGGGGCAAGACAGCCTTTTCAACTAGTTCAAATAGCCCTGTTTTCGTCTTCCTTCGAGCTTAATTAAAGACAAGCCAGCTGTTCTGTGTGGCTTTGTTTAAACTGATTGTTCGCATTAGGTGAGTTGCCTTTGATTAAAGAACATCCTCCGCTGCTAGCTGCTCTAGCTGCTGTGGTTGGTTATGTTCCTTTCAGCTTACAGAATATCCTCTTCTCGCTGTTCTTCTCTTTCCTGTATCGACCGTGAAGCTATACTCACTCTACTCACTGCGTTCCGGATTGAGCTTCCGTTTTAGCAGTACTTCGGTCAAGGAAAGACCTTCAAGCTGATATCTCCTACTTCCTTGTTCTTCCATGCTTACTTATGCGCCAACAAGCCTAAAGAAACTAGCTCTTGCAGCTGTAGCTAGGGTCAAGCCAGTTCATGAATGGGACCATTAGGGTTGCGGTATTCTAAAGAGTTCCTGAACTAAGTAGTTAAGGAAGCTCCTTAGTTTCGGATGTTCTATTAGAGTTAGAAACAGAGGTGATAAAAGCTGTTACTAGCTCATACTTGGAATTACGACAGCTGATGACGGGTCTAGAGACCTTTTGCCTTGAGAAAAGCTCTTATAGGAGAGGGTGTTGAGGTCCTCTTACTAGTTCCTACTTCGCTTCAAGAATGTAGCTGAATCTGTTGGAGCTAGTTGCCTCTTTGTAGCTGTTCTTCGTCTTATAGCTGTTCTCCTTCCTGGTGCTCTTAGGACTAGGACTCCTGAAAGTCCAATAAGATGATCCGGAAGAAGGGGCTACGGTCCTTTAAGGAGTAAGCTTTTCCGGACTGAGCTGAGGGGATAATCCTAAAAGCTGCTGCGGAGAGAGCTAGTTTGGATGAGTTCTAGTAGCCGCTGATCGAAGGGTCTTTCTATCTGCTCTGAGTTGAAGCAGCTATACTAGAGTGTTTTAGAAAAGATGTTACTAGGTCCGACTTCCTTGATAGTTCCTCCTTCCCCCTTCGTTGTTCTTATTGTTCTATGAGGAGCGCTCACGTAGCTAATCGGTAAAGGCAGCGACTATCTCTGCAGCTATGAGTTCAAGCGGCTAGACTAGAGTATCTACTGATTCCTTGTTCTTAGGCGTCTGGTAGTGTGTGAGAGATTTCCTTTGTGCGTAGGTGCTCCACCTTGGGGTATAGGGGTCTAAAATATCTTAATGTTACAAGGTGCTCTAAGGGATTAAGTCAGTGAAGTGCCTTTCCTCGTTAGGACAGCCAGCCTTTTTCTTTCTCTGGGTTTCAGAGTGAGTGGGTTAAGGAGCCTTTTTCCGCGTTTCGTCTTTCCAGTCAAGCTGTGGTTCCTGCTCTTGCCTCTCATGAATCTACTCGACCATTCCGGAATGAGTGAGCTTTTGTATCCGTATGGAAGAATCCGGTTATCGACTCGGCAGCTATTGAATCTAAGCCAATTGAATCAGCAACCGCTGGTACAGTAAGCGGTCTTCAAATAGCCGTTGTTGGGATCTTCTCCGCTGCTAGCTCTTCTTCTTACTAGGTTCTGCTGTGTGCCAGGTTCAGAAGGTTAGGTTAGACCGACTATAAGAAAGGCTGTTTCAACTCCCTCCATGAGTGGAATCGGTCATTGAATTGAATGTGTTAAGCCTATCTTTCTGGCTCTCATCTCCTTTTCTCTCAGATCGAGTGGTGGAACTGCTTGACCGATGAGAGTCTACTCCGACAAAGCAGCTGTTTCCAATAGAGGTTAAGGTTCAGAATGTCCTCCCTTCCCTGATTCAGAGGGGATCACTCATCTAATAAAGAATAGAATGGGAGAACTCATCAATCTACTGTTATCCCCAAGACCTGCTGTTAGACTTCATCTTCTCTTCTGTTTTTCATTGTCTTTGTCTCGATATAAGGTTGTAACTCCTCTAATAGAAGGGGCTAAAGAATCCATGCCCGGGGCTAGCGCCAGTTCTGAGTCAGAGTCTTCCCCGCTGGCCAGTCAGAAGATGAGGCTGCGCCCTTTTTCCTCTTTCTTGACCGATCCGCCCCGTCACCTATTGGACAAGCGGCTGATAGATCCTGGTCTATATCGTAGTCTCTGGTGGCCTCTGAGGAGTCTGATAAAGCTGCCCTTCTTTCATTCCCATCCTCGGGTAGGTCAATCTTACCCGTCGCTGCTGTTGAATGAATTCCAGATTGCCCGGCCTAGGAATCCGCAGTTTTTTCCGTTGGGCTTGGGGACGCTAATGCTTCTCCCCCACTGAGCTCTGCACCCGCTCGTTCCCACAGGACAGTTGACGTAGGGAAGGAAAGTGGACAGGTCGGTTCAGGTGAAGACTTTTCCCCCTCAGAAAGGATAACCCCCATTCCATGCTCTAAGCTGATAGTCGAGTGGCTTTACGCTCCTGCACCTCTTGAAATTCCTGTGTTGGTGGGTCCGCTTTTCCAACTCCCTATCTTCTGTTATCGTATCTAAGAGAAAGAGACATGGCATGGAAGGGAAGATCCGTTTCGGGTGAAGACTCATCTGAGTATGCCTCATATGTCTTTGGCAAAGTCGAGTTCTTTTCTTCTTCATCAGGGAAACTGCTCAACCTCAAGGCTAGGAAATCTCTCTTTGACGGGGAGTGAGATGTAGAAGCGGAGAGAGGCCTGAAAGTTTGAAATGAAGTAGTAGGAATGAACCTTTCAAGATATAGAAAAGCCTGAATGAATGGAATAGATTTCCTGGCCATAAGTCTTTGCCCTTAAATGGGGCGGGGAAAGGGAAGTGGGCAGTGGGTCCCTGGTCGCTTTACTATAAGTTTTTTTTTCGCGAGGAATTGTCTGAAAGTGAAAGACATCATTGGTAGGCGGCCAAGCGAAGATTCCTGTGTGATTGGGGATAGGTAGGCGCAGTGAAGAGAGATCGAATCCCGACTTTTTCTGACTGATGAACGAAATTAGTGCAGCGGCAAGGAGTCTTTTTTACTTCCTAACATGGATACCAAGTCTGGGTCAGAGAATTAATAGTAAGGCGATACGCTCTCCGATGCAGTAGATCAGTGGACCGGAAGATTAGCATGTGAGGCGAGAGTGTCCGGTCTGCTTCAAGTCCTGCCGTTCAATACTTCAGTCTCGGATTCTTTGAGGAATGGGCTTACCGATCCATCACTTCACCGTTGAAACAAAGTTGGATGTCCGATTAAGATAAGAGTGCTATGGTGCTGGTGTAGAAAAAGAACTTGGAATGATTACATCATCCACGAGAATTAAACAAAGAGAAACTCAAAACTGGAACTTTCCTTCGATTCTGAGATTTCTAGAATAAGGGATTGGCGAAGCTCTTAGTTCGCTGGGTTAGCAGTGCACTATCGGCCTAGTAGGCTATGTTCCAGTTAAACAAAGCTCCATTCTCTGTGCCAGATAGCGAGACTCCTGGCCTATGCGACATTGATCCTACGCTTCCGCTTACGTGAAGTAAAAGAAGCTCCGTTCTCGGTAAGAGCCAAAGACAGACGGGGGGTGAGAACGGCAATTTTTTAAGAAAACGTATCAGTGCTTTCTCGTACAAGCTTCTATTGGACTTTTTTGTCCTACCCTCAGCCCCTATTTTCTAAACTCACATATTTTTATATTTACTAATCTCTTATTAAGTGAAGATAAGTGAAGAAGTAGTTCGGGGGCGATTCGTTGAGGAGTGATTGGTCCGGGGGACCTAGCGCTAGCCCTTTTCTTCAGATGTGTGGTGTGGAATACATCTATGCATTGGCCAGCCAAAGGAAGAAAACCATAACTCTCGACTAGTAACAATCATTTGGATTTTCGTATATAAAAAATATTCGAGTCAAGACTTCACACCAACCTAAACTATCTCTTAAGAAGAGAGTTCACAATAAAAGATTGGATCAAACCTATTGGTCGCAGCTCCTCTGTTCGGCGAGAATCAATGGTGTTGTCAAGGTACATGTATGGCTGGGCTAAGACAAGAGAGTGAGGTGAAATTGAGATAAGGGCTTTAGCGGGTCATTTCCTCGCAGCGGGCTGGTCCCTGGGCGAACACAAGGAAGTCTTTGCCGGAGATGCCTCCCAATATAGTTATCGGTTGCCCGAAACTAGTTTGGGTACCAAGGATTGGTACTTGGTAATCAAGGCCCTTCTCTGCAACCAAATCGTAGAGTTTCCATAGCAATCCAAAACGAATCACTAATGGATCCTCCCTGGTCGCCTTCCAGCGACTAGTTACGATTGGTGCATTGAAGAACTCCTCGATCGACACTGCCGGGTCAGATGCAGTCGTTAGATACCATTTGAGGTATTTCAGCCACTGCTCCATCCAACCCTTTATAACTGTAATTTAAGACAAAACATGACAACTTTCATCTTCATAAAGGTTGTCAGGTTTTGTCTTAAGTTCAGTTGGCTTGTAAGCCTTACGCAGGTGATCTATAAGAAAACCTCGTAAATAAGGATTGAGTGGGCGCCCGCGACCAAGCCATAACTCAAGTGGCATGTTGCGCTTTTCCCAAATCGCTCGAAGTCGTCAAACTTTGGGCGACTGAGTATTATTTAAGCGCGAAAGCGTCCTATACCCAACTCCATACAATCTACAGATTGTACTAAATTAATCCGATAAAGGTTTAAAACGGAATAGAGCCCTGGGATGTGATGAGAATTGAGCAGGTTCTTAATCGAGATGGGTGATAAATCCACACTCAGATTATGACACCTAAAACGCTTCGCAAACTCAGCACCACCAGTATGCGAGACTAAGGATTTGGGCATAGATATATCTACCCCAAGATCCATAACAGTCTGGTAGTACTTGGACGCAACCTTTTCATCAGCGATACATATGTCATCGCCGAGAATCGCGTAACGATCAAAGAATCTGCCCGGATACACCTTCTCTGCACAATATTGCAGTACCAAATGGTGACTGAATGTGAAGAGAGGCCAAGACGACAGATAACCTAAAGGTTGACCTGTAATAAAACTTACTACAGGTTTCTTACTACGCGCAGGAAAGGAGTACCTCATAGGTAACCTAATCCCAAGACTCTCGAGACCTTTTAAGTCAAGATTAGTACTTGAGATAGGTGACCTACAAAAGGGAACTTCAAAAGGGGATTGTGAAAGCAAACTAGATATATATCCAGCTACTTCACATCCAAATAGTAACCCTAATATGATATGTCACTATGAAGATAGAGTGGCCACCTATCTGTGGCCGACTTTAAATCGTAAGAGTAGACACGAGATTCTCCCACCAGCCTATCTAAGGGTGACAACTGATTAAAGGTGCCATCCATAGGTAGTGTTGACAAAGCCTTCATAAACCAATCATGAAAAGGCTTAAGCAACCGCTGGTTGACATAGTTACCAATAGCGAAAATCCGTCGCTTCTCTGCACCAGAATCGGTGGATTGAGCTAAACGACCGGGAGAGCCATATGCAGGTAATGCATATTGGCCCTCACTCTCGATTTGGCTTTCTGATATTGGACTAGAGTCCAACATCGACCAGTCAGATAACTTACTGTTGCCTTCATCGAGAGGATAACGGATAAAAGGGGACCAAAGTGGATATCCTTGTATAAAAGGAGATAACTCAAATGCAAGGAACCACTGGATCTCTTCCCTAATGTTAAGGAAGATTCCTTTCTTATCCTTAGCGGAAGCTCCCCGATCGGAAGGTATAGCTTTCCATGTGGGTTCCCACTAAATTCCTTGACACAAAGGAGTGGTTAGCACACACTTCCAGTACCTAGTAAGCAGTTCAGGAACATGAGATATGAAATCTTTTATCACATATTCCATTTTCTCAGCGTCTTTGAACGGGGACACAATACTCTGTAATCTGTAATATAGAGCGATCAACCCGTTTTGCGAGTTTAATCGCCCTACATAAAGAGAAGTACGAAAAAGATATCTGTACTAATGTGTCAGCCCTACCATCTATTTTAAGAATTCATTTTCGATGATAAGATGGTATGATTCTAGGTAATCCGGAGCCGGTTAAAGATACAGGTACGGGTAGCAGACCTTTAGGTCTAGGGACACCTGCATACGCGTTCTGCAGGCAGATAGCTGCTTTCTTTTAAAAAAAGCGCAGTAAACAGTAAAAAAGGCTCCCGATTTCCTATTGATCTGCAACACCCGCTTAGCTACAAGGTGAGCTCCAATACATAGTTCCTTGGTTAGACCGTCAGTGATAATGAGAAGAACCTTCTTCAGGTAACCTCCTCGAGGGACTTTTGGCATCACTACCTCATGGCAAGCTTACTGAGTATCCACCACATCCCTTTCCAAAGATTCATTCTGATTGGTTTTTGCCATGAACTCTCTTGGCAAAGTCAGGATCATCTTGCAATCCACCTTCTCAGGTAAGTTACCTAACTGAACTTGAAACTTTGGCTCATTTTCGGGCATGACATCCTCAAAATCTGCCAAGACCTGCTTCACGGGCTTCGGTAACGTCCCAGATTACTCTTCAATCTCCTGCCAGTTCAAAAACCGCTAGGTACGTAGTTTCCCTACGTTTCAGCGGGCTGAGAGACTCTTCTCCCGCAGAAAGAACTGGGATCATGCACGGCTTGTTCCCAAGCATCGCAAGAGTGCCAGTACTCGGCATCACACTGGTCTTGGTTTCCCGAAAGAATTCTAACCCAAGAAGAACTTTGAAGTCATCCATCACTACAATAGAAAAGTGGGTCCTTCCCTCATAAGATAAGGTCCAACCTTTATCAGTACTGACTTAGCTATCCCGGAAACCGGCTGGGCAGCTGAGTTAATGGCCTTCACACGGCCATATCCCTTCTCCAATGTTAGCCCAAGTCTCTCCACTTCGGTGCTAGCAAGGTAATTATGTGTGGCTCCGGTATCAACCATGGCACGGATGGGCTCCCCATTGACCTTGATGTCTACGTACATAAGGTTCCATTGCCACAAGGCTCTCCGAGTTCACAGGTGTCGTTGCTTGTACTTACTGTCGAGATTCGGTTGTTTAACCTAAGAGAGGAGATCCAGTTTACAGAGGAGATGCCAGGGGGTTCACAAGGAAGTTTCTAAGGCTTTCTTTTCTTGCCTTGATAGGTTTAAGCTATGAAGCTAACCTTCTTCTTCAACATAAACATAAGACATTCGTGGAGATTTTCCTTTAGAGAGAGGGTCGCTGTCTACCGTCGGAGTGGCACTTCGGACTTCAGTGTGCCGTCGGATTTGGAAGGTGTTCAGTAATCGGATGCTATCGAGGAAGATGAATTATATGGGCATATTCCTCAAAAGGGCATTCTTTCACAAGCGATTCTTGCACAATTTATTCTGTCTATCAATCCTCCTCGTCCAGTCACTATGCCAGTGCCTTTACTAGCATTCTTCTTACTAGAGATTTTTGTCCATTCGGCTCTTCCCTTTAATAAGTTCAATAAAAATGTGACACTTTCACACCGAAATACCGGGTATTTTTGATACTAGAGTCCCAAAACCGAGGCAATTAAGCCAATGATCGACTGTCCCTGCCCATTCTAACGGGGCATTCTCTTCCTTCAAGTCCCACAGCTTCATGTGCAGCTGATTCCATATCCCTCTCCCTCACAGTGTCCTTTCCTTTCGCGGATTCTCGAAGAGGCATAGAGTCCTTCGTTCGAAGAGAGACTGGTTCCTTATCCTATAATACCCCGGTGGCCAATCGCTCTTAGTTTTACCTTTCAAGGTTGAAGATCTTTCGGTCCCGAGCGTAGCGTAGATAAGAAGGGCATCAGTCTCAGTAGTTGCAGTCAGCGCTTTCGCCCCTGTATAAAGAATTTCAGGGTTTTTCCAGATAGAATTCCGACGACATAAACTGTCGAATCTAAAGCGCTGCGCCCCTCACTCAGTCTTAGACTTAGAAGGCGCAAATAGAATTGGTGCAAGAGGTAGTCAGATAGGGTTGTTATCGCTCTTGGGAAGTCGATTTAGGGGTTTGGGAGTGGAGACTTCCTTGTTCTTAAAAGATAGTAGGTTTTCGTGCCAGATCAGGAAGAAGTGTGAATCGGCGGAGCTCCGAGTGTTCTAGGAGTAGTAGGGGCGCATCTAAATATGTTACTGCCCGTATGAGTACATCTTTGATTGTCCCCCTATTGGGGAGTGTTGGATATATGATCCTACCAACCAAGGAATTAGTTGTTGAGTTGCCAATGAGCTGAGCTCTGGGTCGAAGCTGCTAGACTAGAGGATGTCCTCAGAGGAAAAAATAGGTCATAAAATCGTAGTGGCGCAATCCTTACTTTCGGCCTTCCCGGTTGAAGGGCAAAGAAAGACAAGTTTCTTTCACCGCGATTACTGGATTTCCCGGTTCTACATAAGCCTAGTATAATAACTTCTGGTCAAACCCCAATCCCAGAATAAGCATCGTGACTTGATGCCTTTATTGACCGGCTTGCTTGCTGTAAATGGACAGAATACCTTGTGCACGAATAGGTGTTGCTAGAATCAGCTCTTAGAATGGCTTGTGCAAGACTCCGATTCCCCTTTCGCTTTGGACAAGATTGATGGAGGCTTGCTTCAGTTTCCCGATAAGGGAAAACAGATGTTGATTGACAAGCAACCATTTCCCAAGACCGCGCAGGCAGCGCCGGTGTATATTCATGACCACTACTTTGATTTGTCGATATAGTCAGTGTGCCGCGAGTGCTTTCTCTCTTTTGTCCAACTTGACTTCTTTCTTCCACATAGGCCTCGCTTGCATGCCTTGTGGCAAACTAGACTGAAAAATTGTTTATATAAAAAAAGAAGAGTCACGCTCTTGAAGCCCTAAGAAATAGGCAACATCGGTTCGAATCCGAATAAGGGCTCTTTCTCCGGAATAGGAGAGTCACTTACCCAGAAAAGAGCTAGGCAGGCGGTTCCCTCGGCCGCCTTTACTTGGAGGCCCCTTTCACTCCATGAAGTAGCGAGGCTCGTTGAAGCAGACCTAGACAGAAAGAGTTGTGGTCGTTCGTTCGAGAATGAGGTTGCTCCCCACAGAGGGAAAGGGGGGCAGAACGAATAGAGTACAAGCTATATGCTTAACACAACACATGCAATTCGAACGAAGTTTTCTCGGAGAGATTTGAAAGTCACTCAGTTGGGTTCAATGCCCGCTAGTCCCATGCATCCTTTCTGTTGGTCAACAACCAACCACAGCTATCTATAGTTCTTCACTACTCCGTGCAGGAAAGACTCTCTTTCTGTCTGTATGGGGGGAATTTTTTTGTCTCAATCAATCACTATGTTTCCACTCTATTTTCATTACGAAGATGTATCACGTCAGGATCCGTTGCTCAAACTGAATCACGCCAACGTTATGGAAGTTCCTGGATCGTGTGAAATAAGAGTAGTACCAAAGGCACCCTATGATTTCATAATCAAAAATGGAAAATTGGCTATGGAGATTCCGCGCGGTCAGAAATTCATACAGACACAAAAGGGTTCGACAGGAAAGTCGTTTCGATCCAATCCATTCTTGGGGTCAAATAAAGACAAAGGATATGTCAGTGACCTAGCACGACAAAGCACTCTCCGAGGGCATGGAATGTCTAATTTTTCGGTCAGAATCTCGACAGTAATGTCTCTGTTAGATTCTCCGGTCGAAATACAGGAAAACTCCATTCAATTCTCGATGGAAACGGAGTTTTGCGAATTCTCCCCGGAACTGGAAGATCATTTCGAGATCTTCGAACATATTCGAGGGTTCAATGTGACTATTGTCACTTCGGCCAACACACAAGATGAGACTTTACCACCGTGGAGCGGCTTTTTGCAAAAAGATGAGGGGGACACTCAGTAAGAGATGTCGGAGAAGCGAAATATACGAGATCACAAACGTAGATTGCTCGCGGCTAAATATGAATTGAGACGAAAGCTTTATAAAGCCTTTTGTAAAGATTCCGATCTTCCTAGTGATATGCGGGACAAACTTCGTTATAAGTTGTCCAAGTTGCCAAGAAATAGTTCCTTTGCACGAGTAAGAAACCGATGTATTTCCACGGGTCGCCCTCGTTCCGTATATGAGTTCTTTCGAATTTCTCGTATCGTTTTTCGTGGATTAGCATCTCGAGGTCCTTTGATGGGCATAAAGAAATCGTCTTGGTAGCAACCGCCAAACCAATAGAACAAGGGTTAGCTCTGCAGCTGGTCCACAAGCAAGGTAAGTAGGTCCATTACCGGCCGGCTCCGGACCGAAAAGACCTAACGGAGTAATCCCTTATCTCGGATCGGAGATGCTAACGGGGCGGTAATCTCAGATGCAGCAAAGAAAGAGGAAAGGGGCGAAGCGCTAGTTTGAATTGAAGTAGAGGAGATGCCATACGGTAGGAGGCAATAATTCATTAAGCCGGTATGAATGGAGCCTTGTTTATTAGGCTAGATCGATGTGATGTATATTTCTTGGCTCTAATCCTCGGGGCTTGGGTTGATTTTGTATTTAGCGGGAGAGGGTTCAAAGTAAGGCAGTGAAAAGAGCAGGACTTCTTTCACGCACTGAAAGAAAGGCCTTTCTCACGGAAGCAACCAAAGAAAGTACAGGTTCCTCGCCATGAGAAAGGGATGGGGAGAGGTGAGGAGGGCCCCATCGCTTGAGCGACATCCCGCTTTCCTTTTCTGAGTGCCACCTGGAAAGCGGGGTGCCGCCGTATTCTTAGATTTGGAGGGACCGACGCCGGACGGGCAGACCTCTAATCGTTGGATCCGGTAAGGTAGCCCCGGCTTGGGGCTGGATTGAATCCTTTTCTCGGTCAGGAGAGGTACGATGTTTGTGAAGGCGGTAGATGCTACATTAGAAGTGAAAGTGAAGGAATGCAATTAAATTCATCTGCCTGCCCCAAAAAAAGGCTTAAAGCTCTCAACCCGGCCGGGAGATGTTATGGTAAATAAACCTTCCTGTGCCTCATTACCTCTCCACATAGAGAGAGCTGCAACGACAAATCTGTAGCGATATGCCGCCTTATTCTTAGAAAGGCTAAGAGCCGATGGAGAGAGCTTCCAAGAGCTGAGAGGAGGAAGGATTTTCTGCTAATTTTATTACTATTATATGTCAATAGCTTCTGTCCATTCTTCCTAGCTGCCTAAGAGTTCTTGCTTCAAGTTAACTTGCTAACTCGCTTTCTCTCCAATGGAAAGTACGTCCGAGACCTGAGATGAGAACCTCCGAGTTCTGGAGGAGAATCTATAGAAGGGAAGATCAGAGCCCGATGGGATTACTTTAGAAGAATATAAGACCTTGCTCCAGATTCCGCTCCCTTGGCAAGAAAAAATAGACTGGTATAGTCAGAGGTCACATAGGCAATTGTCAAAGATCCCAGCCACTGAAATCAAACAGGCCATGAAGGAAAAGGCAGTGAAACTGCCTGCCCAAGGGTTCAAGTTTCGATTGATATTTGCCTATAGCGTCAGAGCCTGAGCCTGAGCCTGCCTCAACCTCGGACCCGAAGGAAGGAGTAGCCCGGAATAGAACTCAAGAGTTCCCGAGTGAAGTTCTGGTGTTTTCGTTCCTGTTGCTACTGTAGCTAGTTCTTGCTAGTCGGAAGTTCTAGCAGCTAGTAGAGGAAAGGAATCTAAAAGATCCTCCGCAAAGAAGAGCTAACTTCTAACTCCCAGCTACCGAAGGAAGAAGGGAATTCTAGAGGAAGGGGAAGAGTTCGTACAGGCTCGGAATTCTATTCATAGGAAGAAGTAGGTAATGCAATTAAAGGAAAGCTATATGGAATGGCCCTTTCTCTTGTTTCCTTCTCGTATAGCTGGAAAACTTAGTCTTTTCTAAAGGCTTTCCCCGCAGGAGATGAGATTTGATAAGATCGGATTTCCTTTCCTCAGGAACTACTAGAAGTAGAGGAACTGGAACAAGAAGAACAACTAATTTCATTACCTTTCCCGAAGAAAGAATAAACAGAAAATGGCACATCTACAATGGAACTTTTAAAAGCAATAAACTAGATGCATCTAATGGGATGCACGCAGAGAGGAGACTGTGGGACTGTCTCCAAAGAGCTGGTTGTGAATAGGAATTCATTATTGTTAGTAAGACTCCCTTCCTCGATTCCTCCTTCTCCCGGTTTCACTCCCTTGAACAGGAACTAGAGAACAGAACTCAGAAGAAAGGAACTCCAGCAAGAAGAACTAATAGCTATCGGAACTCTAAAACAACTTTAAGCGAACAAGAGCAATTTAATTACATTGCCTTAACTTACTAACTAGACTGGCTCTTCCTCTGACATGGAATCTACTTTTTTTTTAAGAAAATAAGAGTTAATTGCTTCGCACCTTGCTCTTCGCTACGCACCTAGTCTTATCGCTTTAGAGGTAGGACTATTGGGTGAGTCCTCCGGATCTGTCCCTCGAACTCAGAACTCTGGAACTACTAACAAGAGGAAGCACTATAAGAAGACTAACTCAACAGCTACAGGAACCCTAGAAAGAACTCTATAGCACTGTAAGTCAACACAAGAGTAGCTCGTCCCCAGGAAATGAGGGTAGAGCTATTTCATTGCCTCGCTACTTTTTATACAACCTCGCCCTTCAAAGCTATCGGGAATTCATTCTAGCAATTAACATTGCCTTGAACCGAAATCCGAGACTCTTGAATCAGCTGCTTTCTCATCTGCTCTTTCATTCCCAGGTTTAACTCTCTTTCACCTTCACTCATAATCCAACTCTGAACTTCTCTTCAAAGCTTGCTTGTTCCCAGGGAATGAAGGAAGAGGCAATGAAATGGATTCTCATTGGCTGGTATTAGCTACGCTACTCTATTTGTTACACAACCTCTTCTCAGCTGGAAGTCTATCTGAGTGAGTTATTTCATAATCTCTACTAAATAGACATTAACTCTAGCAAGAAAAATAAGAAAAATTCTTTAGCTACAACCGGAGGAGCGGGCAGGAAGACGGGCGGAAACAGGACTGCCTGTGGGAGTTGCGGAGCGAAGCCCTTCCTCGGCAGGCTTCCAGGCTCTACCAGTTTTATCTACCTTTAAGCTACATTAACTATAGCAAGAAGAACCAGAGGAACTGGAACGAGGAAGTCAATCAGACTAGCTATTTCATTGCCTCGCCTGTCTTAACGGCCTTGGCTTGCTGCCTTAGCTAGCTCCCTTTCTCTTCTTTCCTGCTATACGAGAAGGTAGCTTGCTTCCCCCGAACCCGAAGAATGGAACTGAACTCCTGAAGCTTCTAGTCAACAATAGAATCTGCTCCTTTCGAATTGGATGTTCGTCCTATTCTCGGGTTGAACTCCTGTTCTACCTTTCTTTCTCGCCCTTAGTCTATTCCAAAGAGCTTTTCTTGAAGAGTGAATTCAAACTAGTCCCTTTCTCTTGTTTCCTTCTCATATAGCTGGAAAACGCTAAGTTTTAAGGATCATTTCTCCAGTCGAAGGTGTAGAGCAGATAGCTGTCCTTCCTTCTTTAGTTTGAGCATTCCGAACCAGGCCGAATTGGATCTCTTCTCTACCCCCCTACCTCATGCATTGAAGTAGTCCGGTACGCTAAGGTAGGACTGTTTGGGCTTAGTAGGTGACCGCTTGGCAGTAATCGTTTTCCCTCCTTCTTCCTTGCTCCATAAGGTTGGGCTTTGTTCTACATTGATGGCTGTGCTATCAGCTGGGAATGGAGTGGCCTAAAGAAAGGCTCCTTTTCTCCCCGATACCCTTCCTTCGGCATCCCTGAAAAGGGCATCTCTTTCAGCACCTGAACCTCTTGGTGGGGGAGCTGCCGGAACAAAAGAATTTTCTATTCAAAAAAAAGAAATATCGGACAAGATCGTAGAAAAGGTAGTGGCTGATCTTTCCCCAACCCAACTCCATCACCTCTTTGGACAGTGGCCTTTGCTTATTCCCCTCATCTCAGGTTATAAGACAAAATTTCAGGGTCGCGTCGAAAGAAGACCTGCTTAGAGTGCGCCCTTTATGTGTTTCGTCCGACTCCTCCGTTTATTCCTCATAAATGAAGGCGAAAAGACTGATTGTCTTTATTATATCCCTAGCGGACAATCGGGTGGTGGTATCTCAGTCAATTGATTTAAGAATGGTGGATGATTTCACACCCTTTTCCCTCTCCCTACTCTACTCCCTCAAGGTCTCCAAAGTAGGGCTTTCGGTGAAGAAGGTGTGAAATCATAAATGGGGCTAATCCCGTGGATGCTGCTTACCTAGATGCATAAGATAGGTTAAATCCATGCAATTCGATGCTGGTGAAACTAGAATAGAATATTGTAGAAAAGGAAGTGTCTGTTGTCTTTCCAACTCCTTTTGGGCAAGCAGCTTCACTCGGATCTTCTTTATTGTGCTTGTCGTGCTGGGACTGCTCCTCATTAACAACCTCTCCTTCCTCAACTGTTTGGTACACTCCTCTGGCTACTTGTACTGATAACGCTGGGACTAATTGAACTCAGGCTGATTTCTCCTCTTCTGACTGCCCTTCTTCAGGCACAACCATACCTTCTTTTCGTTGGGCAATGAAATTGGATTTTTCCCCGCTCGATTTGTTTCTTGTAGTCATCGCCGGACCGGAGCTCTTCCCCCTAAATATCCTTTCTATTGCGGGTTTCGAGCTACTCGCTACTATAGTGACAAAAGTCCAGTTGACGTAGCGTAGGTGGAAGAAGATCGGACTAAGTTCCTTTCCGTGATAACTCCATTCTTGGGCTGGTGGGTTAGAAGCATTAGAAGATCTTCCCCATCCCTATTGGAATGAATGCTTGAATAGTCCTTTCCCTTTGGCCAAGCTAGTAAACTACCTCATTCTATCATTTCTTACTTGACTTTTTTGACTGTAGCGGTTACGGCTAGACTACTTTGCTCAGAGAACCCAGTCCTTGCTTCATTTTTGAATGCAGTTCGGGATCGAACGGGAAAAAAAAGGCTATTTTCCGTTACGGGCTTATGGATCTAGTGGATCGTCCCAGTAAAGTACTACAACTACTAACTACTTAGTTATCGTCACTGGCTGCAGATCTGGCTTGGCTCGATAGGCTATGGAATAAACGGATGGAGGCAGGCTTGCTTGACCCTAGCCCTAGCTTCTGAAACAAGAGAACGGACCGACTCTAACTAATCCACTCCTACTAACAGGAAGGGTAAAGGCAGACCTCGTCCTACTTTCACTCTACTCTTTCCATTTCAATGCTAGCTCGATTGCTCAGTAGGGACTACTAATGGACTATCACAAACGAAGTGAGGGATTGGACGACGGACGGGACAACTAGCTAATTGGGGGGACGGAAGGACAGAGAGAACTCTTCAACGAAAATCCATCCGGAAATTAAAAAGATAATAATCTCCATCGAAAATGGAAACTGTGAAGCGTACTGAACGATTCTTTCTATCACTTACGTAATTTCTCCAGGTTAAAAATCCATAATTGTTGCATTAAGTCATCGTTCCGTCATCCAACATGCTTCTATCTAAGTGATGTCATAACATATGGAATGGATATGTATGGGGTCTCAAGAGGGTCGAGCTCCGGTCAGAGTTGTCGACGGGACGCTGCTATTGCCTTGGTCCCTCATGAGTGAATTTCCTTTCCGACGGGGAATCGCTCATCCCTTGCTTGGTTCTGGTCAGTCCGCTACCGAGCTCAATCAACCCCGTGCTTTAGATCAGCTAATTGGGAATCTGGATCTTCCCCATAAATTGGGATCGGCCACTCATCTTGAGTATCTCACTTGGTCTGGCCTGACTGATGAAAGATCTCGTTTTTATGACCATCTTTCTTAAGCCAAAAGAGGAGCTCTCATAGGGATCGTATTGTGACGAAAAGGTTTCACACAAACCTATGGCATCGATTATTTCGAGACATTCTGTAAGTTGCAGCTAACAGATCTTGGCCACTGCAGCAGCTTGATCTTGACTAGCTTGGGCTTCCTGCCTCTCTTCCATGGCATGTGGCCCCTTGCATATTTATTTAGCACCCACCTCTGGGCACATATGCTTTCTTCTTCTCCTCGTAGTCCGGCCTCCCATCGCATCGTTTGGCTTTCCATCACCACCCTTGGCAATGGCTTTTCCCCCCTGTCCTTGATGGATGTTTTGGATGTGATCTTGTTCAGGCCAGAAGAGTTCAGAGTCTAATCGCAGAGAACTCATACCGTCCCTTGAGCCTATAGATAGAAGGTAGGCCTAGACTTTAAGGTGAATATATCTTTCTGTGATCTTACGGTAGCGAGTTTCGGTAAGTTCAGTAAGTGACGAGCGAAGGTGTACAAAGTCTATGACTCACACGCTTAGGCGGGTTACGGGACTTCAATTTCGGACAAGATTGCCTAGATTGATCAGATTCTCTTCCTATCTATTCATAAGACAAGATCAATCAAGGAATCCAGCGGCAGGGTACTTTATTCCGATATCTCACCCCGAGGGTGAGGTAGACTTCCCTATCCTTAAGGAAAAGATAAGATCTCTTGCTTTGCCCACAAGCCCTACTAGCGTAGCAAGTCTGGTCGCTGGTGTGTTGTTCGTTCTAGCGATAGGCTCCAAGCGCGATTCTGATTCTAAATTAGGTTTTCTGTTCTGGAATGAATCTGTTCTAAAGAAAGACCTGCCTATACTGAAGAGGGGCTGGTTCACGGTAATGAATGGGGGTATCGGTCGGGGCAAGCACTCGTTCCCGCAGCCCTTGTTGCAGCTGATAGACTAAAAAGTAAGGGCACGAAAAGCTGTCTTAAACAAAAAACCTTCTCGCGGGAAGCTTCGATGGGACAATTGCTCTGAAAGTGCTTTTGCCAGCGTAGATGAATCTTATATCGGGTATTATTTCGATCCGGATCTAATGTCTGATTGCGAACATTATTGAGGTCAGTCTTTTCGGATTACGGGTGACAGGCGAATGCCAAAGTCCGAAAGGTATGAGCAGTTTCCACTCTGCTCGTACTGAATAGGGCTAATTCCCCGCCACTTGCCCAACATTTTAATAGAGGGACAGCCAGCGGTGAGGCCATTGGACCAATAAACAATAGGCGCAGCTTGAAATCAAAAAGAGTGAAATCAGGGGCTAATCTACCTTTTCAGCCAGAGTTAATACAAAGGAATGGTCTCACTCAGGGGGAATGGGCCTTCATTAAACAAAGAAGCTGAGCGATTGACATCGAATAAGAGTCCATCCACGGCATGAGAGGAGTGAAAAAATTCTATTATATTAGGGGTCCCCGGACCTATCCTTTCTTTTTTATCAAAAAACTACTAATGATACTCGGGAGAGAACCGACCTACTGGTCTTGATCCCATTCTATACGCACGCAATTTTGTTAGTAACAAGGTAACAAGAAGCGGGCTAAAGCCACAAAAGGGGGACAAGATTCATCGATTTGGTGGCAGCAAGGTTTGTGACTCTTTGATCTATCGGTTGACTCTGTCTTTTTAACATCCTTGATCTTGATTTGTTTCCAGGAGCAGAGATGGAATGAAATAAGCAATCAAGTCCGTCTGGACTTCGATCGAGAAAGCCCTATACTCGACCTACTTCCATCTTAAAGCATTGAAAGAAAGGCAGGCAGCTTTGCCGAGTTTCAGAGGTGACGGAGTTCAATCGCTCTCACATAAATACGGAGTCAATGACTTTATAAGGGCCATTATTGAGTCAAGCAACCGAAACCGAGCAAAGAAGTCACATCTGAGCTAATTATAACTAACTCATCCGCTTATATTATACCAAGCAAGACCCTTTTGCAGTTTACTCGCCAGTGTCATCACTCACCTTTCTATTTGTACCAGTTGAGTACGTCTGCCCAAGACCCAGACAAAAAGCTTTGTACCTTACCACGGAAACTCCGCTATCAATGTCGTCTGGCCCAGTTGCCCCAACTGGACTTAACCATTTGACTTCTGACAATAAGAGGAAGAGAAGCCCTCTTGAGTTAGAGTTCGAACTCACCTTCTTTCTTCTATTTCATAGCCTCTTCCGTATTCTCAATCGGAATAGCCAGGCCTTCAATCTTTTTCTTTTATTAGGAACCGAATCCGAAAGAGACGCAGCAGCAAGCAAGTCCGTATTCTGTTCGGCTTACGGCTTCATTCCCAGAGTAAGGAGAAAGAAGACAGCGCCGGGGAATAGCTCCGAGAGGGACTTATCTTTTTAAAGAGATAAGTAATAAGTAAGGGTAAGAGTAATTCCAATTGAGTAGGTGAACCAAGAGTCTCTTTCGAGCGAGATCCTTTACCACGCCTAACTAAATGAAAGAAAGTAAGAGAGAGAGTGGCCGCCTATGACCGGCTGATATGAAGCCCAAAAATTCTTTACTTGGACTCCGTGCACGTGCACCTCTTATTATATAACAAAGAAGAAAGCCAATCCAGATATGAGTTTAGAGCATAGGAAGTCGTGCATTCCGAAAGAAGCGACAAAGAAAAATAGCTTTTAACACGCGTTTAGCAAGCACAGGATCACAAACACAAATTTTTTCTCGTTAAGAGAAAAAAGTTCCTAATGACAACTGATATGTTGAAGCAGGGTGGTGGGCGGGACAGTAAGGAGCCTCTGAACAACCTGCGCGTTAAATGTGCTTTTCTGGCGTCTTTGAGTTTATGTTATGAGCTGATCCTAGTTCATAGTAAGTAGAAGGTGTTACGGGTCGGCCTCGGGAATTCGAGGAGCTACTTACTTTCTTTCTCGTTAAGATTGGACTGCTCTTGGGGGAACAGCTTAGTCCATCTTCAACTCCTAGCATGAAAGTGAAAGTCTCAATCCCAGTTCCATATTAAGAAAGTAGACGGACAGAACTCCCCGACCTTGTTAGGACCCCTTCGGATTGGTCCTCTTCTAGTCGAGTAAGGTGCGTACCTTCCCTCTGAAGCTCTTATGGGGGGACATCCTTTCTAATACGCCTTTCCCGGACAAGGATTCGCTTATGATCTTCTTGCCCTTGCCTCTTCTTCTTCTTGGTCTCGCTTCTTCTCCAAGCCAACCATCTGATCAAGCCGGAGTTGAACCTGCTTAGCCAGCCGAAGAGCTATAAGAAGCTTTGGACGGAGTGGGACCTGCTTCTTAGGGCAGCGAGTGCTTACGCCTCAGAGGCCAAAGGACACAGACCGACAAGCTAGATCATCAGGGGAGGTAAGAACCACTTTAGACTCTTGTTACCGGGGAAAGCTCCAACTTTAGGCAGAGACAAGAGTTCATATCCTATGGTATGGAGCTTCTTAGGACAGCAGTGGGCTACTTTGTTGATAGGAAATTCAGAAGTCAAAGTGAACCTCCCATCCTTTCTCCATATATATGTTGGGGATGTGCTCACAGAACTAATTACTGAATCCGCGGGAGACTCATGGCCAGCTCCTGGAACAAGGTCAGGAAAGAAGGCATCTCCGTCAGCGTCTAATATGTAATTCACTGACTTCGAAGCACACAGAAGAGGAACTACTAGTACTAGCATTCAAGCTCCAAGGGAACCTCCGAGTTCTGATGTTGACTATGTCCCCCCCAAGGCCTCACTTGAACTACTTTGCCTTAGCCTACCGAGTGAAACTTCCTCTTTTTTCGAATGAAAGAGTAGAGACTTGCCCGGTCTTCTTACTTCTGACCGCTCAAAGGAAAGGGTCTTCCATCTGTTCTAGTTCCAGACGAGTTATCATATTAAGTAAGGGATTAGCCAGGGGAATCCTTTAGAGCCTTAGTACCATACTCAGAGGCTGGCAGTCCAATCAATGGTTGACCAGTTGGAACTCATATATTAGCAGCAGCAGCAATAACTAAGCAGCTTGTGGGAAAGCCTGAAACTATCAGTTTTGCACCTTTCGATACGCCCCTCCCAGAACACTTATTAATGAATTGGGCGAAGCGGAAGTCCCGGCCTAACTCAGAGCCGACGAACCATATGTTGGGGATTACCCGTACCTACTAATGTGAGTAGATCCCGCTTAGCCGAAGAGGGAATACTCTGTCTTTACCTCAGACACTCATAGAAGAGGAAGGGGAGTTAAAACTCTCACTACTTTGTCTGGGGTTCCCTCTTCTGTTAATATGTTATTTCTAGAGGAAGAAGTTACAGATCCTGGGGGTCTTGGGCCTCCCCATTTCCTTCTAACTTCGGCTTGCTGGTGGTGGGCGTGCGTGAGCGTCCCTCTCCTTCTACTGCTGTGAGTGCTGACTATCTTCCGAATGTTGCTGCCCTTCTGCTTTCTTTTATCTAGTCTCTAGACATGAGCAACCTTCCCCTATTGCTTACCTAACAGAGCTCTTTATCCTCATCCTTACATGGAATTACCTGCTCTTTCGACACTGATTTTCAAAAGCTTCATTAACTTCTCCATGACTTGACATCGGCTGATTTCTCATGGCATAATGAGAATGAACCTACGTAAGCTAAAAGCATAATATGGATTGTCGTTAAAATAGGGAACGAAACGAACGTTGTACCAGGGACTAGGAGGCTTGTTGATGGCATAAGATGATTCGTCCCGGAACTCTCTTTCTAGAGGAGTGCAGGATCTTTTTTTCTTCTTTCAAGCCTTTAGCACTCTCTATCCATCCTGTAGCAGTATCAGTCTAACAATTATCACTCGTCTTTATCTCAGTGGCACCAGTGGCTCGCTCGTTTATATTCATATCAGAAAGAAAATTATCCTCTGTACTTAGCGTACTTAGTAACTGCCTCATGGGCAGGTTGTTTGCAGCTTGTCTCTCGACAGCCTGCACTTGAATGTTCTCGTAGTAAGTTGTCATGATAAATTCCTATAATCTATGTCCCACCGAGGCTGGCGTTGGAAGGATTCAATCTTCCTTTCGACTTTTATTGTGCATTAAGGTGGATTAAAGGACTCATTCTTTTTCCTTGTTTTCCGCTTCATTGTCAGGGATGGTAGTGCTTTCTCTCAGATATAAGCTACTAGATATCCCGTATACGCTCTTTCGATTCGAGAAGAAGCTTCTTTTCTTCGTCTTTTTTAGCAGCATTGCTTTGGTTCAAGAAAGAAGAATTTAGGTCTCTTTTTGGCCGTTCGCGGGTCGAATCCAACAAAAGGTCAGTTTGAATAAAGAGAATAGAGTACTATAAATCTCTCGAAGGGAACTTTACAATGGCTAAAAGGGCAAAGGAAGGAAACCGCCAGGCAAGATATCCCGAGGGAAAAAAAACTTCCACTGACTGCAACGGCCTGGACTCAAGGTCTCTCCTGCCTCTCGGGCGAGGGATTTCCTTGCTTTGCTTGCATCCCTTGTTGGAACTAAAGGCAATGAATATTGGATTCGGAAGGTCTTCCACGTCTCTATGTCATCCGGTGATCCATATGCATAGTACAAGCGCTTATCTGTGGCAATCAACGAGTGAAGCCGATTAAAGACCATGGGATAAAGGCTCTAAGTCCTTTTTTCTCGCTAGATGGGGCCGGTCTTAGCACTTTCCCTCTTAGAAGGTTTAGGCTTGCCCCTCTTCTCTAAGCCCGGAAATGGCGTATCGTATGCCTTTCTCTTATACGATTAGCTCTTATTCCTACAAAGGCAAAGCCCTCTTATTTCAGTCAACTCTGTCCCCTCTTTAAGGCAAGGCAGATCTTTGGACAAAGACTAAAAGAAGATTGGGAGCCGTTGGCATTCCCCTATTTGAGACATTAGGCCTTTTCGTGCAACCTCTTCTAGCAGCATATATTTATATTCCCTAAGAGCAAGCAAGAGGGGATTCGAAAAGAGTAAAAAAGGGGCGTAGCGGTAAGACAGAAGAGCCTATTATATTCCTCATTCCTACTCCTAGCTACTAGTAGGTCGCTCACTCTCTTTAGAGTAAATGGTTGACTCTAACACTCGAAATAAAAGAAGAGGAGAGATTCAAACAACCAGTAACCATCGAAGCGAGACCAGAGTCTCCAGGTCACAGTCAACGGTCGAGATACAGAAAGAGAGCAACCCACTATCGAACCTATAGACAGGACAGTTGAAGCGAAAGGGGACTTATTATAAGACTACGGGACTTGGTCAAAGACTAGGAGAGCGAGTCAAGACACTCTCTTCTTCCTCTCCTTATAAAATTTAAAGGAGAAGGGCAAAGTTTACTTGCTTACTTGTTAGAGTAAGGAATTGGTCCTTATTCGAATTCGAATAAGATTTAAGTAAAGGCTAGGGGAATGGTGAAAGAAGGAACCTCAAAAGATGGATTCCCGGCGGGGCTATGACACGATCCAAGAAAAAGCAAGAGGAGCAACTTCAATCGAAAAAAAAGTCTTTCAGACCCTTGCTTCTGCTTCGGAAGTTCGACTCACTAAAGGAAAAGAAAATGCACCTGACTTCCTAAGGGATACGAAAGACGGCAATGGGCCTACAACCGGAAAGGCAGGTGTTGTCGGCGTAACCGCTGTTGTCTCTTTCTTTTCACTTCGTACTTCTCATGTCTCTACCTCTCCTCAGTTGGCTGACCTCTTTACCAAAGCTTTGGGCTATGAATTCTTCCTAAAAATCACGAAAAAAGGATAAATTATACAAGCACAAAGCCTTATGAATACCATTCAGCCGAGCTATGAGCTGTCGCTTGCGTGCAAACAGATTGCCAAAAGACTCTTTATTCCATTTTAAAGCTTATCTATCTCTTAAATTCGTATATTGAATGGAGAACGTTGCCGCCCTCTTTTGACCAAGAACTTCGTACCAACTCACTAAATGAAGGCTCCAACATCCACATAGCTTCAAGACTCATTTTTTCTTTCATCCTAGAGAGATCTGGATGGGTAGACAACCAAATTTTAGCATGATCATAATTGACTCTTGGAAGATGAAGAACTCTAGCCTCGGACAATTTTTTGCACCAATTGGGGGTTGCAAGGGCCCTATCAATACGCTCCCGGATACAAAGAGACCCCTGCTATTCCACCATGTGAACTTCGGGCCAACAAAATGAAAATCTATGAGACCACAATCCCTGATATGCCGCTTAAAGATCCGACATCTTCGCTCTGTTCTAGATGAGCCTCTCCTTTTGTCTGAGTTCTCCGTAATATCATTGAAATCGCCTATTAGCACCGATGGAAAAAAGTATCCTTATAAAAGGTATTTAAACACTCCAAAAAACAGTCTCTGATTTTCTCATTTTTGGAAGCATAAATAAAGGATAACACCCAACTTGGTTCCCCATTCTCGCGGATCAAGGCATGGATAGCATATGGTGATGCATAGAGGATCTCAACATTAGCCACATCGCCTTTCCATAAGACCCAACCTCCACCCGAGAAGCCCATGGGATCCGCTCTACAGATACCATAAAATCCCAGTTTCCGAGATACCACATCAGCCCTATCACCACTAATCCTAGGTTCTAGGATTGCTATGATAACAGGGTTATACAGAGTAATGAAACTCTTCAAAGTTGCAACAAAATTGATCTTCCCTGCCCCTCTGACATTCCAAGAAAGAACATTCATTGGTTTGTGGAGGTGGAAGGAGGAAAATCCGCAATAGGATTTCCATCCTTACCCATAGTAGACTCCAGGTAGTGATTCCTTACCTCAAGACCATCCACTTTTGTGCTATCCCTTCCTGTCTTAGAAGCATACGGATGGGATCTAGTATTCTTTGTTTGCCGCTTTCTATTATCTTTACCCATAGGAGAAGAATTCTTATTATCTGGAGGCTTACCTGAGGGCTGATTAAGAGGCTCTGTCAAATTCACTGCTTTGAGAAAGCTTTCTCAAGTATATTAGCTAAATAAGGGGCTGTTTCCATTTTATTTTTTTTTGTTACTGGCTTGGGGATCTTGGTATTGATCCATTGGGTTCACCACTTTACTGATCTCAGGGATGGCTCCCTACCTTCAGAAGGTTTTTTTTACTCATTGGGGTGCACTGATGTTTATTATAATTATCTTCCTAAATATCCTTTTAGACTTACCATACCCTATTTATTTGAGAAAAAGACATTCCAGAGCCATAGCTATTCCGTGTAAGCTGAAAAGGGTAGTTATGTGCGTCTCAATAGCTTACTTGCCTTCAAGCTAGACCCCATTGGGAAAAGAAAAGCCCACTCCGTCCGTAAGACAAACTCTAAAGGAGACTGGCTTCCTGGTCAAGCCAGTCCTGTTGTAATAGTAAAAGCAACCTATCGCGCTATGGGCTTTGATGCTTACGCGCGCCTTACCTTTCTCTTGAGTTGAGCTACAAGCTTCAAACTAGTAGCAAGTTTTCAAAAAGAACCTAGAATCTTAGAATCTTATTTCACCGAATACGATTAGAAGCTGTTTGAACTCCTAGAGACCGGAGAATAGCTTTCTTTCTTGTTCTTCAACCTGCGGAAAAAAGCCGATAGTAGTACAGTAAGTGACGCCTTCCTCTTCAGCGGCACGCATAATTGGCTTTCGTAAAGGCAGATGGAAGAAAACCCGAACGAAAGAAAGCTGACCAGGAGTGCCACCTGGAAAGCGGGATGTAGCTCAAGCGAGGGGGCCCTCCTCACCTCTCCCCATCCCCTTATCACAGAAGCCACCAAACCACAGGGACAGGTGACTCGCCATGACAAGGGCCAGCGATCTGACTACGCATCGCTCCTTTTTAGAAACAGTCAACACCAATCCAAGAAAAAGTAAGCTTCTTGCCGGAGCCCCATCGGGGGTCAGTGGAGCTGTTGTCCGGCATATCCCCCCCAAAAAATGAAAAAAAGTCAAATCCCAATCTGTCTCACAATAAACAAACTCAAAGCCGCTGTACCAAGAGTGAGAGGAGAAAGCCTTTTTTCTTTATTCATAGGTGACGGAGCTTCAAGCAGCTTTACCGGACGAGGGGTAGGCGCTTTCTAAGCAACTCCCCCACCCCCAATTGATCAAGGGACAACAACGATCGATCAAAACAGAACCCAACAAACTGCCCCGGGAATAGTTGAAAAAGAGAAAAAGTACAAGATCCGAGGTTGAAGGATCCAAGTCCCAAGGCACGGGAGGAGTTCATTTCCGAAGAACCGATGGCATTGAAGATGACGTAGCTTAACGTCAATGGAAGAATTAGCTCAAGCCACTGTACCGGTATAGGAGCCTTTAGGCCTATCGAACATAGGAGCGGGGGAGGGGCCGTATGGACACTCTACGAAGGAAGTAGCATGGGTCAAGTCCTCCGCACGCCCTTGTGCCAGCGTAGAGCAGAACAATTGAATTTTAAAGGTTAGCAGTTGTTAGGCAAGCAGTGGCTATAGGGATCGTTCCAAGCCTTTATATAGGAGATTGCCCGATCTTTCTATCTTTCTTTTTTGCTTTCTTCATCAAATAGCGGTGAAGGTAAGAAATCATACATGAGAGAAAAACCCCCTTTTCCTTGATCTGCACTCGTGTGGCTGCCTTCCCTCGGACATTCAGCCCGTCCCGTCGCTTTCTTCAGTCTTTGACTTTTGGGCCGTTGGGGTTGGTGACTGTCCCTCCACCGATGCCTTCACGCTCCTTTTCTCTCGCGGTTTGAGAGTGGAAAAAGGCTCCAGAGCTCGTAGGTCAATGAGTTCCGACGCTTCTACTGGATTGAATATAGGTTGTCGGTGCCCGCCGGGTCGAAAGAATCAATGATCGAGGACTGTCTTGCATCAGACCTGACTCTCGCACAACCATACCTGGGAATCACTACTCTGATTAATCGGGCTTCCTCTTCTGCCTCAGGTCTAGTGGTTGAACTCGTTGCCGAAGACCTTGAAGCTGCTCTTGCTGACTTCCTTCCCGTGGGACTTTCCCTCGTCAACTGGGGAAATGGGCTCTGATCCTCTTTCTATTCTATAGCTGTCTATTGAATAGAGGTCGGTTCCAGTGGAAGAATGGAATCAAGAATCAATTGAGCTGCTCCTTCTGCTTGTCGTTCGAGTGCTGGAAAAAAACAAACATATAGCCGCTGCTTCCATAAAAGCTCATCTGATTCCTGAATCTGGTTCGCTTCTCTCCCTCAGGTCGAGTGGCTACGCTCCTTGGCAGTCCTAGTTGGGTTGAATTGGAACTGCTTGTCTCAGACCTGATTCTCCCCCTGTAGCCCGTTGGTGAGGAGTTGAGGGAAATTCCAGTCTTTCTCTCCTCGCAAAGAAGAGCTCTTAGGGAGGTTTCTGCAATTGAATCAGAAGTGGCCAAATCAGGTCTTAGCAAGACTGTTTGCGACGAAGGGTTTTTTTACAGAGCTCTTTTTATGGGTCAGTCGATCACTTAAATCCTAAACTGCGATTCAACCGGCAAACTCCGATCAGGAAGGGACTATCCGCAAGCCGGAAAGAGCCAATTTTCATTTCTTTAGATAAGCGGGTGGTATGTGGAAGCAAGAATCCCATCTATTGAATGGGGAAGAGGGGATTGGGCTCTTGTGCCAGCCAGCTTTGATTGAATGCTGACGATACCGAAAAAGAGCAACTGACTGAATGGTAGGAGGTTGAATGGCACGAATAGATTGTTCTTTGCCCAATTGAATCAATGGTTAAGATTTAAGATAGCCACGAGCAGAGAATAGGCTGCTATTGAATCAATATAGTCTAAGAAGATGGCATAGAATCAGACAAGGAACTGAAGGCCTTTGAAGGGCAACTAGTATTAGCAAGGAAGATCGGATCGGAATAGCAGACGAGTTGCGGCATATTCGTAAAAATAGGCTTTAGATGTCGGCATTCCTTTGCCTCCATTTCCACTTCTCGAAAACTCCTCGCATCCTCCCGCCGCAAGAGTAGGCAAGTGATCAGTACTGGTCCATCTGCCCATCCCTCTTCGATTGAAAAGAATACTAGCCCTGGCGCTTTCCCCACCTACCTCTCTTTCTCTAGTCTTAATTCCATTAGTGGTGGGATAGCCTGTTCGGTCGGCCGATGCAAACAAAGCTCCCGGCCAGACGGAATGGCAGGAATAGAGCCTGCCAGCTGCTGATGGATCCATCCTTCCCCTCTCACCTGGAATGAAATGAGTTGGCCGTCCATCCAGGCGATAGAAAGGGAATCAGTAGTCATAGAAGAAATCCGATCTTGAAGTCGGGGAGTAAAGATCTTTTTTCCCTTTCAAGCATCAATTCACCCGTCCCCTGGCAAGTAGTGAGGAGAGATCCTTTCTTATCTTTAAATAACTCTTTCTTTTTCGATGCGAAGAAAAGAATAGCGTAGTAATCAATAAGGGGATCCACTTTCCTTCTGATCCCGCAAGGCCCGCGAGAGAAGTCACCCGAGCTAAGTAGTTCTAGTTCTTCCCGGCAGGGATATTTTAAGCTAAGCAGCTCCTGAGCTAGACTAAGTAGTTGATGAGGCAGCATCTAAGATTCCACTCGGTTAAACTTAGAAAGTAACTAAAGGCAAGAGGAATGCCCCTGTGAATGTCGCTGCTGCTGTCTGTCCTTCTCATTGTGTGGATTTCTTTACTGACTGTCCTTAGAACTAAGAAAGAGTATTTTGGTCATTCCTTGCTGAAGGGCAAAGCCTTACTATAATTTGTTAGGTTGAAGAGTTGAAAGAGCTCAAAGTAGGTCTCGGCTCGGGCCTAGAATATCCAAGTCTTGCCTTTCAGTCGTTCTGTGCCCTTGGACTTTGTTTCAAAAGAATATCCTTCGCTGCTACTAGTTCCTGTTGGGTAGCAGTTGTTCGTGAAGCTGTGGTTCCTGCTTTAGGTGGCGCTTTCAGCTTACCGAGAATTCCTTCTCTCTCTAATAGTAGTAAAGGATTAGGCTGGCTTTGTCCTAGCTCCACGGTTATCCCCTTCGGGAATAACTATTAGACCCTCTCTCAAACTAAAAAAAAAAAGAGAAGATGCGGCGGAAACTCCTTTGCGTTGTGGATACGAGCGAGGAAATAATAAGAAAACTCCGATATCGCCCTTAGCAAACCCGAAACAAGACCCAGGTCTTATATGAAAGATGTGATTCAGTAATTTAAGTAAAAGATGATCAGGCAGGTGGCCTAGCTAAGACAGCTATGGAAGTCCGAATCTTCCTGGATTTTTTCTTTTTTTCCGGTATGCCGCTCCGCGAGCAAGGAGCGAAAGAACCAAGTGGGTTGTGGTAATGTCAGAATTTGCACCTATTTGTATCTATTTAGTGATCAGTCTGCTAGTTTCTTTGATCCCACTCGGTGTTCCTTTTCCCTTTGCTTCCAATAGTTCGACCTATCCAGAAAAATTGTCGGCCTACGAATGTGGTTTCGATCCTTTCGGTGATGCCAGAAGTCGTTTCGATATACGATTTTATCTTGTTTCCATTTTATTTATTATTCCTGATCCGGAAGTAACCTTTTCCTTTCCTTGGGCAGTACCTCCCAACAAGATTGATCCGTTTGGATCTTGGTCTATGATGGCCTTTTTATTGATTTTGACGATTGGATCTCTCTATGAATGGAAAAGGGGTGCTTCGGATCGGGAGTAATCACTAGTGATAGGGCAAAAATAGGGAGGAAGGACAAAGGAAAGAGCGATGCCTACATTAAATCAATTGATTCGTCATGGTAGAGAAGAAAAACGGCGCACGGACCGTACTCGAGCTTCGGATCAATGTCCCCAGAAGCAAGGAGTACGCCCGCGTGTTTCAACGAGAACACCGAAAAAACCAAATTCAGCTCCACGTAAGATAGCCAAAGTACGGTTGAGCAATCGACATGATATATTTGCTCACATTCCGGGCGAAGGTCATAATTCGCAGGAACATTCTATGGTGTTAATAAGAGGAGGTAGAGTGAAAGATTTGCCAGGTGTGAAATCCCATTGTATTCGAGGAGTCAAGGATTTGTTGGGAATTCCGGATCGAAGAAGAGGCAGATCCAAATATGGTGCAGAAAAACCCAAATCGATATGAATGGAGGATGCCTCTGGAACTTCTTTTTCTCGGTCAGGAGAGGTACGAAGTCACTCGACTGAAAGGAGAGGGAACAACCACAACGTTATGCCCTAAAATAGAAACGGAGCCCTTCCGAATGATAAAGAAAAAAAAGTGCTTTCGTTGGAAAAACCAACGCAAATATCATATTGACTTTCTCTCGCCCAACTTCTAAGGATAGATAGAAAAGGTTGGAGAGAGTGACTTTCTGAAATTCTCTCCTTTCTAAAGCTGCGCAAGGCGGCCCCCCCCCAGAACAAAGCCCCACCCCTCTTTTCCCCCCTTTAATGAAAGACCCTCGCCCCGCTTCCTATTCATTTTTGGGTCGGGACCCGAGGGCCCTTTTTTTTTCTCAAGAGGTGATTTCGAGAATCAACCAACCGACAAATCCGTAGCCCAGGTGACTCACAGCCTCCCTCTCGCCCAAATGAAATGGGATGAAAAAAAAAAAAGAAGCTTTTTGATTGATTCAGGGCGCAGCGAAGCCAAATTCTTTCAAGGCAAAGGGGGGGGCTTACTTACTTGACTTTTCCTGACGCTGAGTCATCCTATTCCAATTTAGCTATGCTAATCGAACAGGAAAAGTTTTCAGATGATATGGACCCCCAAGAGATGGGCGAGAACCTCCGCTTAGGGGTCGCACTCTGTCCCGCTTGGTGGACGAAATCTTCTCTCCTTTTAGAATTCTTTCTCTCACACACCTTTGCCCTCTTTCACCGAAGAGGAAAGAAGAATCTTCCAAGCGGACAGAGACCTAAATATCCATTAGATTCATTCCTAAGCTTGCTTTGTTGCAGTAAGATGATCAGTCCGAGAGTGCTGGAGAGAAGAGAAAGCGGTAAAAACCTCTCTGATTCGGTCACCGAGCAGTCGGACGACTCTTCAGTAACCCAGGATGACCCCTTCGACGCTCGCTTCTTTCGCTGTATACCCCCTCCATCCTTCGGAGGTGGAAGAAAGAAAGGGTACTCTATATAATCCAAATAATGGATTATTATAGTAAGTAGGGCCCCAGAACGCAAAAAAGGTGGGGGAACCAGAGTTGTCACGATAGGAAAGAAAAAAAAAAATGACTATAAGGAACCAACGATTCTCTCTTCTTAAACAACCTATATCCTCCACACTTAATCAGCATTTGATAGATTATCCAACCCCGAGCAATCTTAGTTATTGGTGGGGCTTCGGTTCGTTAGCTGGTATTTGTTTAGTCATTCAGATAGTGACTGGCGTTTTTTTAGCTATGCATTACACACCTCATGTGGATCTAGCTTTCAACAGCGTAGAACACGTTATGAGAGATGTTGAAGGGGGCTGGTTGCTCCGTTATATGCATGCTAATGGGGCAAGTATGTTTCTCATTGTGGTTCACCTTCATATTTTTCGTGGTCTATATCATGCGAGTTATAGCAGTCCTAGGGAATTTGTTCGGTGTCTCGGAGTTGTAATCTTCCTATTAATGATTGTGACAGCTTTTACAGGATACGTACCACCTTGGGGTCAGATGAGCTTTTGGGGAGCTACAGTAATTACAAGCTTAGCTAGCGCCATACCTGTAGTAGGAGATACCATAGTGACTTGGCTTTGGGGTGGTTTCTCCGTGGACAATGCCACCTTAAATCGTTTTTTTAGTCTTCATCATTTACTCCCCTTTATTTTAGTAGGCGCCAGTCTTCTTCATCTGGCCGCATTGCATCAATATGGATCAAATAATCCATTGGGTGTACATTCAGAGATGGATCAAATTTCTTTTTACCCTTATTTTTATGTAAAGGATCTAGTAGGTTGGGTAGCTTTTGCTATCTTTTTTTCCATTTGGATTTTTTATGCTCCTAATGTTTTGGGGCATCCCGACAATTATATACCTGCTAATCCGATGCCCACCCCGCCTCATATTGTGCCGGAATGGTATTTCCTACCGATCCATGCCATTCTTCGTAGTATACCTGACAAATCGGGAGGTGTAGCCGCAATAGCACCTGTTTTTATATGTCTGTTGGCTTTACCTTTTTTTAAAAGTATGTATGTGCGTAGTTCAAGTTTTCGCCCTATTCACCAAGGAATATTTTGGTTGCTTTTGGCGGATCGCTTACTACTAGGTTGGATCGGATGTCAACCTGTGGAGGCACCATTTGTTACTATTGGACAAATTCCTCCTTTTGTTTTCTTCTTGTTCTTTGCCATAACGCCCATTCCGGGACGAGTTGGAAGAGGAATTCCTAATTCTTACACGGATGAGACTGATCACACCTGATCAGTGACAAATTCTGACACCAATCATTTACGTATTACACCAAGAATTAATTGACAAGCGCATGAGTTTTCTAGTTGGCTATGTTGATATAGCTTAGATAGGGAAAAGATATTATACTCTAGGGTAGGGCTGAACTTTCAAATCCGGGGGCTTTGTTCCCGAAACTCCCTTCCTCCCCCCCGTCCCTTACCCGTCCTTTGAAAGCCAGAACATTCGCAGAGTATCTTTATCACGCATGCTTTTCCACTGATGACAAAATGACCTTCTATCCTCTTCTAGGGATTCCTACCCCTATATGGAGAGGGGAAAGAAATCTTTTAGTATTCTGCATTAATATGCTTCTGCGCCGGGAATATCTCATAGCGGGAAGGCCCAGAGATCATAAAAGATGAGATGGGAATGGAGGCATTCCAGCCCAACATACTCCGGTGAATGGGTCGAGAGAGATAGAGAGGGGAGTGGGATACAGGAAGTATAGTGAAGAGTTGAGTGGCTATCCAACCATCCAATCGGGAGGGTGGTTTCAGCAAGCGGGTAAACCGATGATGACTAGTAAAAACTTAGGTAGGCCGATCGTCGCTCATCCCTCGTGTTCTCTCCCGTGAAGTGCTTAATCCCTAAAATTGGCATGCAATCCCTATGGAAAAGCAAGTATTCCCATTGGAGGAAATTTCCACCCTCTGATGATCCATTCTGCCCTTCCGTATAGCCAGAAAGGTATGGAATCTTATGGATTACTTTCAGTAGTTCTTCCACCCCCTCCTGTTTCACCTATCCCTTCACTCCCCAGGGATTCCGTACAGCTATACAATCACGGTTCATCGCTCGGAGGGAGGGAATAGAAGCAAGCATTTTCCGTTCAGTCGGTAATGAATCAATACGCAGGGAAACTTTCTTCCATGGGAATGGCAAGTCTCGGACAGGCTCATATTGGTTGGGTATGCTCTTTCCATAGGCGACTTTCCAGAAGGTCTTCAAGGTGGATATGCTCTTCTTCTCAGAAAGACCATCGAAGAAGATTCATAATTCACACAAATTTCTGACGTCCGCTGTCCTCAAAAAGATATTTATAGCAAGCAGCACTACTAATAATTCCCGTTCGATAGGTTCCCATTTGGGGGCTTCAACCAGATTTCGCCCTATGCATCGGGAATTGGATCAAGATCAACTGCTTATAAATTAAGCTTTTGGATTTGGCTCTCGAATTGACTATTGAAAAGGAAGGGATGTTGGGCGAGGTGATGGCTCTCTTTCAAGATATGCATCTCGAACCAGGTCTCCAACCGGCACTGAAATTGGCCCTGGGGGTGCCCCTCCCCGGTCTCAAGAACTCGAGCGGTCTTAACTTAATAGGTACTGGTAGCCGATTCGGATTGTATAGCTGCTGGGAAGCATAAAGATCGATCAATGTCCAGATTGCAACGCATTAAGATGTCAATGCCCAGTAGTGAATGTGTTCCCGGTGGGTCTATCGTCAGTGTTCTAGTGCAAATCATATCTCTATGTTTTTCAAAGCACGTCAAGACCAAAACAAAGCGAACGGACGGCAGGTGACTTTGATCTCACGCGGGCCTATACTTCGGCTACTAATAAGGGGGCTGGGCAATAAGGAGGCTCCTAGCTAAACTTGTCTCGTTCGCGAATGAACCCAACGTCAGGAAATGAAAGAGGCCGCCCTAAGCACCATGCCTGTTTTGATCCTTGTTCCCCTTCTCGCCTCGCCCTATCCGACTGGACACCACATCTCGTCTTCAACTCATTCCGACACTGTGAGATCCTATGGTCACGCCTTAGTCCGAAGGGCTAAACGGGCTTTTGGGCATTATTAAGAAATGTGACTCTCCACCTATTTCATTGTGTGCTTACTCCTCTTCTGCGCTAAAAAAAAAAGAGTAGATAACGAACGTAAGACTTTGCTTGCTCCGAGCCATCTTGTTAAGGAAGGGCGGCTAGGGTGGGAAATGAAGAAGAATTTCATTCCAAAGAAGGAGATGAGAAGGAAGACTCTTAGTTGTTGAATGCGAGTCACTACATAGGTGGAATTTGATAAGCTCCTTTAGGTCCGGCTAGCCCGTAGAGTCTTAGGCTTTTTCCCACTTTCCCTGACGCAAGGTCGGGGTCGTTACGAATAGGACACATATACACCAAACCTTTGAAGGATGAGGTTCCAGTTCGCCATTCCTATTATTTATAGGCTTCCAGTCTCCTCAGAAGTCCGCTCTTCTATCTTCGCAGAATTCACCTGGGTCTCTTACTCACCTTCGCGTCTAGGGCATGATGTCTTTATTTAAGATGATTCAATTGGTCAATCGTCTTGTTATTCTCAATCAATTCTTCCAGGCCTCTCTACGGGATTGGAAGAAGGAGTTTTCACCCAAATGAGTTAGAGTTCCTCCGAACCGTGTCATTCTCGAAGTATGGCACAACACTCTGTCGAAAACACGAGGCGGGAGTGCGTCGAAGCATGAATTGACCTAGCGACGTGAACCTTGGGTGAGGTGCACTAGCGAGCGACTTCCTTCCCCAAAAAAAGAATGCCGCTATCATGCGCGAAGCGAAGCTTGATAAGAGCCCGAGCTAAGAGAATAGAGCAAACTCGACGTCACAAAACCAGGGATAGATCGCTCAAGGGAGCAACTCGAGATAGATGCAAGATTCTTTCTCCTGCCCTTCACTTAGAAAGAAAAGTCCATTTTTCAGCACGCACTAATTCCTAAGTTTTGTCGGTCGAATAGCCTTCTTGTGTGACCTTCCACGGGGTGGCAAGCTTTAGAGAATAGGGGCGAGGTCCCCATACTACAGAAGGCCGTAAGCAGTGGCTCGACGGAGATGGTTCGAATCAAGCGAAACCAAAGGCATTCGTTGGCACCCGAGATGCTAAGGATCGAAGACTTTTGGGATATGGAAGAGTACTTTATTTGGGTGCCCCTTTTGACGACCAAGTCACAATGGCAACAATGTATCTGGGGATGCGCAGCTGTGGTGACGGACGCGATATGAGGACATGCTGGAGGGCCGTTGCGAGATCAACGCCTGGGATGGGAGGAACTAAATAGGGAGCTCAAGGAAAGGAGCAGTTC